AATACCTATGTCAGCTTTTTGTCTGAATACAAACAAAATGAATTGCTTTCTAGATGATCCTTCTAGAAGAAGGTGATTCTAACAATCTTTCTAGTTACTTCGTTCTCTATTTCTATTTGAGAGGATCCTAAGGAAAAGAATTTTGTTTCCACCGAGCTAAAACAATATAATATGACGATGTCTCTAGTAAACCAAAGACATCGTTGAATAGCTATTTTGCTTCAATTTCTTTCTTTAGACATCCAAAAAAAAAATGGAAGATTTAGTTACGATTGGAAATTGACTTTTTATCTTCAGCCATGGATCCTTTACTCATACTTATTCAATTGGAAGTCTTGATCCAATTCAAAAATTATGTTTCGCAATTTCATAATCCAACTTTTCAATTTATAAGTGACTCATGGATACAAATCACGAGAATGTGTATTTTTTTCTCGACTTTATCATTGAGAGGTAAAGGATTAAATCCTTTTAAGAAATAAAGTTTTTGATCGGAATATGAATAAAACCGAAAGACCCTTTAACTATTAAAGGGCTAATAGAACGAATCACACTTTTACCACTAAACTATACCCGCTACAATATGATTATTGTATACAAATGGAGCTTTTGTCGAACAAGATAATTGAGCATGATCAAGATAGGATCATCAAACTTGGAGTGTTGAACTTTTTCGTGGGTAGATAAAAATTTAATGAGATTCGGAAAAGAGGCTTCATTTAATTGAAATTAAATAACTAAAGTTTTCTTTTTTGTTGAAAGAAGATAGATACGGATCGAAAAAAACACTACAATCATAACAGAAAAATGCATTGTCCAGAATCTATAGTTTCTTTTTTAGTTCGGAAAATGAAATAAAAAATAAAATATAACAAGAAAAAAAATGGAAACAGTTTTTATTCTTTTTGTTGTTGCTTGAATATAAAATATTCAATTGAATATAATAATATAATAAAAAATATAATAATATAATAAAAAAAAACAAATATTTGTGTTTTCAAATCAGATATCAGATAAATCATTATTTATCTATAATTCGTTAGAACAAAAAAAAAAGGCCCGGCTAGGTACTGACCAGGCCAGGCCATCAGAATAACAAGGGCCTTTCGAACAAAATCAACACAAGGAGGTCTTCCTTATTTTTCTTTAGTTCGATTAGTGGCGGGCTCGAGCCCCTCTTTTAGTTTAGAATAGAGAAAAAAGAGCGAGAAAGACTCCTTACATTATGTGTAATGTAATGTAGTAATTATCTTTTGCAATTGGGAGAGATGGCTGAGTGGACTAAAGCGTCGGATTGCTAATCCGTTGTACGAGTTATTTGTACCGAGGGTTCGAATCCCTCTCTTTCCGTTTCCGTTAATGACTTGCTTTATTTTATTTTTCAATTTTGAAAATCTTAGTTAAGCGTGTGGAATAGATAAAATCCTAAGAAAATTTGAAAATTTCCCAAGGAAAACCCTTTGGATTTTATTCTTCACGTCCAGGATTACGCCCCGGATCATTAGATAGGAATCCAAAGATAAAGAGAGAAACAAAAAATATCACTACGGTATAAACGAAGAGTTTCAGAGTAAGCATTACACAATCTCCAAGATGATTTTTTGGAAAAAAAAAGAGAATAGATCTTCCATTTTTCTACCACATATCCTATTTTGACACCACTCCAAATTCGATATTGTGGGAGACCCTAATGGGGTTAGGGTCTTTCACTGGAAAGGGGGTCAAAAATGAGGAAATGGGGGTAAGCCGGATTTATGGCGACTATCCAAGAATTTCAGTGTGCTAATCTAGGATTCATACTCTAAAACTTATCTGATTTTCTCAATTGTTAGAATTTTTCTCGAAGAAATCATGCATTTTCTAAGATATTATTATTAAGGATCTCATCGAAAACTTACAGCAGCTTGCCAAACAAAAGCTAAGAGAAAAAAAAGCACAGGTATGACTGGCATAACATCTATGATTGGATTCAAAAAAGCATATGCTTCAGGCAATTTGCCGAAGAAAAAACTACTCGAATAAAGGGCAGAATTAATACAGATCAAACTAACGATATTAAGCATAACAGACATTTTGTTCTTGGAGATAATTGCATTTTGATTGAGTTTTTGATATAAGGAACAAGGAAGAAAGTAAGTAAGGTAGACAAAAAATCCTTCTTTTTCTTTGAACCCACCCAATCAAAAATCCTCCAATTCTCAAAGGAGAATAGAAGAAATCATATTTTCATACAATATCTTAATTGAATTCTATGTAATGATCAATAAATTAAGTTGAATTCTATATCTATATGTATCAAAATCCTAGTACCAATCTATTCTATAGATATATAGATATTTGGAGATATTTGGACTGGAGTTGACAAACAACCAATACCAATATTATTGTTTCTTAGTGTAGATTAGAAATTGAAATGGGGCGTGGCCAAGTGGTAAGGCAACGGGTTTTGGTCCCGCCATTCGGAGGTTCGAATCCTTCCGTCCCAGTACATATCCATTTTTTTATGCTCCATTATGACTATAGAAAGAAGTAGGTCAGTGGATAGGAGTAAATCCGTATTCATTTTAATATCTGTGTCTGTTCGAATCTCATTAACAAATGATCAAGTTACATATCATATAGAAATATGTTATGGAGCCGATATATTTTCTTTGAATCCCATTTTATTTAGGTATTTCGTGTTTGGCTCTAAGTAAAAATTGGAAATCTACAGAACAATTGAGGCAGGGGTGATTTCCCCTATCACCCTTTTATTCACTTTATGATAAGAGTCGATTATTGTGAAATATTACTTAATCCCATGTTAAACAAAATCTATAATCTATAAATATATATCATCTAAAATATATAAAATGAGGAAATGTTTCGCTTATATGGTATGTATCGTTCTATTTCAATGACAATAATTTTTCGGTTTTTGTCAAAAAGATTTTTGATACCTTAAATTATTTAAATTCTATATTATAGAATATCTATAACAGTGACAACTCTTCAGTCTATCTGATAGATATGAAAAACCCTCCTTATTTTTTTGATTTTCGTAATCAGACGAAAAGAATAAAGATTCAAATCTTAACTTAGATCATTTTTTTATCCATCTCATGAAAAAAAATTGGATTTCGTTTTTCTTTTCTTTTATCTATTTAAAATTAAATCAGTGATGAGTCAATTCAAAAAGAAAGACTTATCTTCCTATGAAGATCAAACGTCATGCTTATTGTCCAATTTTCTTCAAATTAAATAATCAAATTAAATAATGATGTCTAAATAGAAAACTTTTTCAATTTCAATTAGAACTATTTTTATTAAATATTTTTAATGATTGCTTGTAAGTGGAATCTTTATTTGGTACTCAAAAAGTAGGAAATCGTTTAATCTATCCTGTTGAGTCACTTGAAGATGCAGATTCAAAAAGTTATTCGTTTATATATTTCGATTTCTTGCTATTATCTATATATTATTATCTATATATTATTTATGTATGTGAAAGATGCTGTCTTGCTAAGACTTTTTCAGAAAAATCGTTTCATATCATATATAGAAGAAAAAGCCTAGATTACGACGTCTATGTACAACTGAACCAATGACTATTCATGATTCCATAATTGAATCAATTCCATACCGGTTCCAAATTAGAGGAATATTATGGTAAAACTTCGTTTGAAACGATGTGGTAGAAAGCAACGTGCGACTTGAAGGACACGATCCGTTGTGGATTTTTCCATCCACCATTTTTGATTTATCTAAGGATGAGACTGCTCTTGGCTCGACATTGTTTGTTCTGTTACACTCGATTTTTTGTTGGGTTGTAAATAGTCCAAGATGAAGCTCGAGTAGAAAAGATTAATTCATTTCTCGGGGGCAAGGATCTAGGGTTAATGCCAATTAATCGGAACAACTTCGTAAACGTATCTTCCATATATAGAAATCGAAAGGATCCAATTCGAGCAAGTTTCCAATTCAAAAGCAAGACTTGTTAGAATTTAGCAAACTTTTTCGATTCAAAGTGTATCACACGTGAATCAACTGTCCGTAGGATTCTTTGATAGAAAGAAATCAAAAGGGGGGTATGTTGCTGCCACTTTGAAAGGATTAAGAAGCACCGAAGTAATGTCTAAACCCAATGATTTAAAATAAGGATAAAGGATCTAAGAACAAGGAAAGACCTTTTTAATTGTCTCGATAGTCTCACTAATTGGATCAGACTAAAGAATCCAAATAGGATTTGAAACGAGACAAAAGACAAACAAAACAAAAGGGGTTAAAGACCACTCAATAAATGAAAGTGACTAAAGATTTTTCCTTTGAGCTATTTGAGAGTTATCCAACTTGAGTTATGAGTACGAATGATTTCTTTTTCATTTTCAGGAAGGAAAAAAGACTGAAATCAGAGTCTAATTGATTTTCTAGGCCCATTTGTCATTTAATTTATTAGAATTGCATACATAGACAAAACTTCGAAGCAAATCATTTTTCTCGAGCCGTACGAGGAGAAAACTTCCTATACGGTTCTAGGGGGGGTGTTGGTCATCTACATCTATCCCAATGAGCCGTCTATCGAATCGTTGCAATTGATGTTCGATCCCGAAGAGAAGGAAAAGATCTTAGAAAAGTGGGGTTTTATGATCCAATGAAGAATCAAACTTATTTAAACGTTCCTCTTATTCTATATTTCCTTGAAAAAGGTGCTCAACCCACAGGAACTGTTCAGAATCTTTTAAAGAAAGCGGAAGTTTTTAAGTAACTTCCGTCTAATCAAACGAAATTCAATTAAAGAAAGACTGAGGGGGGGTAGCAACTTGTATATAACTTTGTATAATTTTGCTCGACTTGTTTTTTGATTTNNCCCCCCCCCCTACTGCTGTAATTGTTTCCGTTGAATCTGATATCTAGAACGACAAAACCTTAGTTTATTGATTTTCTAAATAGCAAATTCGGACATTTTCTTCAATTGTGTGGTTTTCATTGGAACTCGACTAACCAACAAAGAATCCACTTTG